ACAGTACAAGCCAAGGGTTGCAGTCAAAGGGTAGGAATGCAGGTAGTCAGAGTGACTTATCGCATTCTTTCGGATGAGAGCAGATGGAGAGGGAGATCGGGATTCTTCTTCCTCCAGAATAACACAGCATTGGTCGGATGATTCATCTGGTGGGAACTCGACGATTGGCCCAGTAATGGCTTATGATCTTGTCATCCTTCCGGGGCTCTTGACTTGGTTGGAAATTTTCCTGTAATCTACGACTACCCTTTGGATCCGCTTCTGCTGCTAAAAGGCTCACTATTACTTTTACCTGTGACTTCAACTGTTCAATATCTGCTGCCATTTGATTCCAGATAGCCCTGCTTACTAGGATTCCTTCCGTTTCTTCAACGGATCTGTCCCTGATTATCATGTTTACCTCCGGCAGTTCCTCATAAGTGGCCCTTTGCTTGTCTGTTTCGAGGATCAGAAAGAATGTTTTCCGCTCCCTTCTCCATTGAATCGATACTCCACTAGCAGGTTTTGAAAATCCACTCCCTCAACAGTGAATGAATCCCAAAAACAGTCAGTGCTGAACAGAGGAAGATGGAGAATCAATCTTCTTTCAAAAAGCCCTGTCCTCTTTCTTGGACATTTCATGTCTATCCGCCCGGGAAACAAACGATGTCATTTGATCCATATCCCCCTCAACACAACATGGAAAGAAGCGAAGCCATAGGCAAAACCCTAAGGTCCCCGCCCGAGCTACGCGATCGTCAGTTAGGTTGAAGGTATGATTCACTTTTTTATGAATAGGTAGGTTAGAGATGCCTTCCCTCCAGTTGGTTCAGTTGGTGACGATACGCTCCAGTAGCTACAGGAAAGGAAGCTGTGGCATTGAAGACTGGTCCCGAAAGCGATTAGTAAGCGAACTAGGATCTGCAAGATTCGACTTTGATCCGCCTATGAACCTTGGTTCACGCTCTACGTATGTTATTCTTTCAAGCCCTCTTTCTTCTGTCCGAATTGCTTGCTTCCTTCCTTCCCAACGTGCCTCCCCGCTTATCACAATCGCTATATTCGGTAAGGAAGCAGTCTACCTACAGGAATATACCCATGTAGTTTCTCGCCGAGAGCTCCGGGTTTACTTAGAAATTCCATCCTGAACATTGCCGTTATATCACTTTCAAATCAAAAGGTCTGGTCTTCAGGTAAGGTAAGGGCAGGAGCATAACTGCAACTAAAACTATTACCAGAAAGACAACTATACTCGCACGCAGACTACTGACGGAAACAATACATACTGGCCATACGAGTTCGGTTCACCTGCACTGACAGCCGCTTAGCAACTAAGCCCTAATAGACACAAATTAACCAATAGCTGAAAACCAATACTAAGCCCCTTGCGTCGTCTAACTTCCTTCTCTTCTGTCTTAGATAGGCTTGAGGGGGCTCTACTCAAGAGAGGGGTGAGTGAGCAAGGCTGACTTGTGTAGGAGAGAGGTCCGTTGCACAAGTGCCGCGCGGGCAAGTTAGCTAGGCAAGCTAGAAGTCCGTGACAACTGGTATCAGAGCGAGGTTGTGCTTGGAGCCATGGCATCCTCAATACTGACCCAAGGCCGTCTGACGATCAACCTAAGAAGAGGTCCAAGTCAGCGGAGCGTGTAGCATTGGAGACAGGTGTGGGAGAATTGAAGCTCAATGTGGCGGATGGAGAGGAAGATCTTAAGGAGCTTGAAGCCAACCAAGAAGGACTTGAGAGTGCCTTCGACGATTGCCTTGGAGGAGGTCAATTACAAATTCCCTTTGCTACGGACTTTGCTACTGATGCTATACCACCAAGAGCGGAATCATTGAGTAAACAGTGGTTATCTTAGTAGTGCAAGCTAAAGTACCCGCAGGAATGAGCGGATTCCTAAGGTCATATCAATGCCCCTGTTCATTCTATGTTGCAAGTACATGAGATAAGGCAAGATCCGGTCCTTTGACCACCTAATAGCCAAAGAAAATCGGATCACATACCCGGGACCCACTGAGAATCGAAATTGGAACTCCTTACTGGAATCCGTGTTTTTGACTTTCATAATCCAACTGGTGTAACTAGAACACTTTACTTCGAGTTGTTCTATCCCTCTGAATAGGCATTCGAGAGACCAGGAATGTTACCCTAGACCCTTGTTGATGCAGCAGGATTTAGCTTAGCAGCTTGGACCGTAGCTCCAGGACCTGAACGGTCCCAAACCAAAGAAATGAGAACTCACAAGAAAAGAGCTGCAAGAAGCCGGTCGGAGAGAAGCTTTCGAAAGGTAGGATCGAAGAAGAAAGAAATCGGTACAGAGATGGTCCCGGTTGGGGCAACTCCCAATGTTAACAACAACCCGCTCCCTAATCATGCCAACATCAATATGATTGGGGAAGGGGATTTTCAGCCCCAGCTACTCATTGGTTCGGAAGGGACAGTAGTACAGCTCGAATCAGAGCTCACGGACATTCCCCATGTCTGTCTGATAGGCGGGAAATCAGAAAGTGAAGAGGAGGATGATGATGACTCCTACGAGGAGAATATAGCTGACCTCTTCGGAGGAGCTAGACTTGGCCCTTGACGGAACGGAACCCATTAGGAAGTAAGCCCCACAACCCGAAGATCTATTTATAGTTGATATTGGGGGATCTTCCGGACTCTTCTCTTACATCCTATGGTTATCGTCCTATCGTCCTGTAGGTAAAGAGAGAAGAGCTAGGAAAGGGCCCTCTTCTTAAAGCAAGCTACGTAAGGGAGTGAAAGCTAGTAAGGTAGTGTTGGCAGTAAGCTACCGATGCGTCATTGCTGCTGTGAGTGATCGAATCAACATCCCTCTACGGCATTCCTCATTCCAGCTCTTATCCTGCTTTCCATCCCGGCCCCTACCCCTAGGCAAGCGAATGAGCAACCAAACGAAGGAACTGCCCGAACTAGCGATCTCTTGAGTCTTTGTCGCCACCAACCTCACTCGAACTAACCTGCATCTTTGTTTGTCTCCATCGAGTCCATTAGATCCTGCCAATAACCAATTCCAATGTTCCATTCCTTTACTCCAAGCCTAGCCAACCAGCTAACTCGAACCAAGAGTGTATAGGGAAGGTTGTCTTCAAAGCACAACTATCTAGCAGGTGATCTCCTCAATCCGTTGATTCCGAACCCAGGGCGAGCCAAGCTCCACCCTCTCAATCCTTGTCTTCTACTCCTGGTGATGTAGTTGATAGCAGCATCCGAACAACCCGTGGTTAATCCCATTTGTAGGCAGGCCCTCGGAACAGAAGGACCAATGGAAACTATTCTCACTTCGCTGGATAAAGAACTCTTCCGGAACTGGCAATCTTGTTCCCCAAGGAATGGGGGATCGCTGCTGAGAAAGACCCATTTGCGTGCGCATCGAGTTATGATAAAACTTGCCCTCCCTCTAATGTAATGGTTACCTCTAAGCGGCCAATAGCAAGACCTGTATATCCTATATCCACTTCGATTCGAGACCCAGGCAAAGGAACTACGAGGGCCAGTGCCATACAAGCGAGCAAAGAGGCTCCTGGAAGGCTTTCTCAAAATTAGACATTTCATGCTAGGAGTCATGTTTCACCTTGAATGCGCATTGCATGAGAGAGGGTTTCGTAAGTTGCATAGATTGAGCAGCTCTTGATGGAATACGCACTGCTAGTGCTAGCCTCTTTCCTGTGCTATCAAGAAAGGGAGGGACGGGAAGTAGCTAGCTTGGTTCGAATCCAAGTCGTGAGATAGCTTCAAGCAGTAAAGACAGACGGAGAAGAGCTTACTTATTGTTGAGCAAAAAGGGATGAGGGAACTGAGCTGGTATACTTGGGGCACATCATCGGCTCATCCGGAGTCAAGATAGATCCTGAGAAGACGAAGTCTGTCCGGGAATGGCCAACCCCCAAGTCGCTGACGGAGGTAAAGAGTTTCCTCGGCATGACCAACTACCTCCGCACTAAAGATTCATAAAGAACGACTCCCGGTGGATCTTACTCGGGGCCCAGAAAAGAAAGAGACGTTTCGATGGGGAGAGGATCCAGAGCGTGCGTTCCAGGCACTTAAGGAGAAAGTCTGCGAAACACCGGTTCTGGCCATGCCAGACGTTCAGAAGCCGTTCGAAATCGAGACGGACGCTTCTGCTCATGCTTTGGGAGCCGTTTTATGGCAAGACGGCCGAGTGGTCAATTCAGTAAGCAAAGGTAGCATGGTAACCAGTCAAAGATACGGGAAATTCGCTAATGAAAGGAGAAGCAAGGTACGAGCGAGTGGGACACGGACTATGAATCTAAACTATGAAGCCGGTCTTTCTACCCTTTTAGGGAACACGTCTCAATCAAGGGCGAAGCTGCTGAACGACGAAAGGAGGTCGAATCCGGCCACTGACTTTTCTTACTTCTATTCTGGAACCAAACGAGTCCCCGCCGAGGGGAAAGATTCCGTCGGTGCGCTGCTAAATAGACTGATTTTCTTAATCTACGATACCAAGCCGTAAAGCGGGAAGCTAGCTACGAAAGGAAATTTACTAGTTATCCCCGAAAGAAGAAGTAGAATATGAACTCACAAGCACCCTAAGATTAGGGCTTTGACCCTTGCCAAAGGCTTAACGACAGAGATGGCGCTTTAGCGGCAAGATATCCCTACCTCGGTAAGAAAGGAGTCGGTGCCTTTGACTTCTTCTAATGGGGCCAATATCCCCTGGACGGGGAACGAACAAGCCAGCATCGGCTGAGAAGTCTTAAAAATCTCTTGAAGAAAGCTCCAAGCCGGAACGACCATGAAAAGAAGAACTCTCTACGGTCCTAAACGGAACCAATACGAGCACAAGCAGACCAGCGACTAGTACTTTGTCTTGTAGGGGATTTCTATTAGGAAAGAAGCTCTGTGCGCTGTTATGTATAAGCTCGGCGAAATAGTTAATGATGGGAATATACTTGAATTAATAAGAAAATATCTTTCCAAAAGATTCAAAGTTTTAAGTTACAATCAATAAACTAAACGCATGCACCGGAGATTCCAAAGCCCCTCTGTTTTAGCTTAGGGGTTAAATAATTTGAAAGATAGTACCTGCACTTCTAAATGACCAGACAGGAATTTATTTCACTAAATTTAGTTACTTTTGTAAAGGGATCGTTCACTGAGGAAAATAGGACTAAAAGTCCGATCAGCCTATCTGAATCCAAAAAGTCCGCCCATGGGATTGAGTTTGTTGAAGTTACTAAGCAGGATCTAGTGGTCTTCCAGCTTCCCAAGTTATTTAGCTTTCGCGTCCGTACTACCCGATTTATTCTATTGAGAGATCCCCCTCTGGCCTCTTTCTATCTAAAGTAGGAAGTAAGTTCGCTTTCCCCGAGGAAGAGAAGAATAGGGTCTTCCCTCTCTCTCCTATCTAATAGAGGAATTCTTGTTCTGACTGGGCTTTCCCTTACTTTTCGTTTGAGTCCGCCTCTCTATTATGAACTAGTTTCCTAGACTATCGGTAGGTAACCCCCTACATTGGCTAGTAGGTCTCTCTCTCCCCTTCCGTCAAAAGTACCGGGGGCACTGCTAGAACCCCCGGTACTCTTTCCTTATCCGAGCTGTCAGTCAGTTATTGTTCGAGCAACTTCCCATCCAGTTGTAACCAAAATCTTCTTGGTATTCATGGCCGAGATCTTTAAAAGGGCCCCTCACGGGTCAGGATCTCCTAGCTAGCTCCTTTTCAGCAGACGATGGATGCTACTATTTTTGCAGTATTTAGAACCATTTCCCCGGCCTATTTACTGTGTGGATCAGATCCATCAAATGTGGTGTATCCTGCCGTTCCTGATGGCACATCCTTATGGATCCCAATTAAAAATCACGAGTGAACTGAAGCAAGTGCCGCATCCTTCTATTTCGCGCCTCTACCTGCTCTTCTTCCATCTTTAGGGCCTTATCCCTTCCTCATCTGAAAAAGAATCATAAGAGATTGTTTTTTCACGGTTTGGGTATATGAGGAGCACCCGTTTCACCAAGCTTGAGAAAAGATATGCTTAGATCAGCCTTTGCTGGCCTTTGGTCTTCCAAGTAAGGAGATGGAGATAACAGGGAACTATAGCTGCTAAAAAGGAAAAGAAAATTATTGTATTGGATAGCTCATTTCTCACTCTGAGGAATTTCCACCAGCTAGCTAATAATGCTACGCACATCCTCCACAGTTCAAGTAAAGGAGCTCCATTAAGTGGAAGTATTCTATGGCGAGATATTGACTTATTACTTCTTTAAGTATTTCCCTCATGGTTAGGTGAACGTAAGGTCTCACCACTCTTCTGACTAAATGGGCCATTTGTTGCATTCAGAAGGTACTTACTATTTCTTTTAAATGAAACCTAGCTAGTGGAGAAAATCCTATTCATAAGGGTAACAATCAAATTAAAGAATAGCTCTTTACCAAACTGCATAGAATTTCTAACCACATCTATCTCCCACACTTTTGCTGGTAGCTGCACTCCTTTCCTCTCCCTTAGAGTGTTGAGCTAGATCCTAGTTCCCCTCTCTTTCAAACTTCAAACGGCTTCTCGCCACATTATATCTACTATGATAACTCGAAAGCACGAAATGGAGCATAACTCGTCATGAGCCGATCAACATAAAATAGAGTATGCACCATACTATATTCAAGTTAACCTCAGGTGATAGTTCGTAAGGCGGGTCTTACTAATTTTTACCGGCTACATTTTTTTTGGGCCAATCATCGCGTTCTCCTAACACTTGTTGTGCATCTGCTCCGGATATAACGGATCTATCACGGCATCTCCTTGCATGAGACTTTTTTGGTTATTAGCTCCTGTCCCATTTGTTCAGCTAGTCTGAAAGCCTTAGTGGATCCCACCAACCATATGGCCTCCTGTAGCCAACACTCTGCGTACATGTCTTTTGGTCAATAGTGGAAACGAGCTATGCATGTTATGAGTGCATAAAGGCTTAAACAACTTCGACAAGAGCAATAGCAGAATCCGGATTGTGAAGGACCTCTTCAATGGATGTTAAGGTTGGGCATTGGATTCCGCATCAACCAGGGTGGCTTTTCAGGCCCCTCAAGCAGGCTATTCTGAAAGACACAGGATGGGGCAACTTGGAGGAAACCGTTAGTGTTAAGAATAGATTATCACTAGGAAAGAGCTATCCTCCATTGACGAAGTTACGAAGAGGAGAGGTAAACGGCCTATTTTGATGAAGGAGAAACTGGCTATATTATTTTCTTTTACGCCATGAAAATGGGATAGATAGAAGGATATAGATCACTACTGCCAGTGGGCGGATTTGACACCCAGGATATAGCAGTTACAAGCACGAAATTGAGAAATGGGCGAAAGCCCCTTTTTGCAGAGCTGTCATCTTGCCCTCTTCCTAAGATCGAGTGGTTTGACACTCCCTTCTTACAGGGAGGGAGTGGTTGGCCCCGATACCGTGTTGGTGGCTTCGGATTGGATTGATAGACCTGTGTGTGACTTGTCTCGCTCGAAATCCAACCTCTGCGTGTGTGTTATCCCGGCAGGAGGAAACTGGCCCTTTTTTAGCCCGCTAAAGCTGCCATTGTGAAAGATACAGAGCCTGGTGAGTAGTTTGAAAGTCATGATACCTTTATTGATCTTTATTCACCTTAAGGCCTATCGGGAGATGTAAAGTGAATTCACTCACTCTTCCCTTCCCAGAGTCTCTTGTCCACACGTTGGGGCTAATCAAGCAGTGGAAGCAGCTAGTTCACTATCGATATTAGGCTCGCAGAGCAGAACGTCGGCGAGGCGGGATGGCTATGCGGATAGGTTGAGTGCAAAGGAAAGTCAAACAAAGCAAAGAAGAGGAATTGAAAGAAGATGGGCAATGCCACTTCCAAAGGAGAATAGCCTTTCTCACTCAACATGGTTCTCATTCACAGAGGATAGGTAGCCACTCCTCTAGGTCTATAAAGCAGAGTCATTGGAACGAATTCTTTCAAGGAACTAATAGAGGGTAGGTCTTTCTCCGAGAGGGAAAAAAGACTCCAATGTCAGATTGACGAATTCGTTCGTGCGTGCACCAGGTATAAATGGGCAAAGTTGAAAAGGGTATCACTGGCTTAGCTTAGTAGAAGGGTTGGACTCAGTAATAAGGACTTCACTGGCTTGCCTTTTGGATACTCAATCTCCTTCTCCATTCAAGTGTTGATAGAGGCTTGACGGTGGAAGTAGGTGATAGAAGGTGATGGCGAAGACAAAGAATCAGAATTGCAATCTGACCGGCTTAGTCGAGTGGGTTCATCAAGCACGTATATCTAGGGGATTCATAGCGAGTTCGATCTCGACAGCACTTTAGAGTCACATCCTAGATCTAACGACCAAGTAGTCAGATAGGTGCACTAATAGCTGATCAAAGGCAAGATGTCATCTTCTTGAATCAGAGCTCTTTTCTTTCTTCTCGACAATGTATACAAAATGTGATCCACGGGTTGGTACAAGATTCGTAATGTCGTTTCCACGGCCAACTTCCTTATAAGCGGTGAATACGACTTCTTTCCCAATAACTATAGAATTCGAATATCTAATCTTTTAGAACGGAACGCACCAATTCCTATCTTCGGATTTACGAACAAAAGCTTCGCAGTGAAACATGAAGCACATCAGCCCATTCTTTCCCATTTGGATTTTATTTGTCCCTCACCTTTGCTTTGGGGGTTACCCATGATGCGTATACCAAGGAGCTTGAATTTGGACCAACCTACTGGAATGCCAACCATTTTCCGTCTGCTTTCTTTTCTTGTTCAATGGAACCTGGTATCATCCAGAGAGGTGAACCAGCAACCAGCAAATAGAGATTCTTTCTAGCCCTAGGGGGCCTATTTACCATTATTCAATAACACGCAACATAGAACCTGGTGCTTTCATTCTTCCTAGGTGAGTATAGATTGGTAGGAATAAGGTCAATTCAAGAAGTAGAGGGGTTTGGGTACTATTTCCCAGTAGAATAAAAAGAACTATCACATTCATGAGGACTCGATTTCTCTTATGAGATGACTTGGCCTATTCACATGGAATTTCCTTTTGAAATGGTTGGAAACACTTGTTCTACCAGAAGAATTGACTGGAAATATGGATGTTCGATGCTGGAAAGATGACAGGATGTCCGGCGATAGGTAGGAGATTGAGACAAAGTGAAGCAAAGAACCTCCTCCTCCATATTGTAAAATCCATGTGAACCACTTTCGGGAAAGGAGAGAGTTTCCAAAGTCGAGGGCGCATCCAGCCTACGCGGAAAGTCAGCCTTCCCTGCGTCTAACCGCGCGGAAATGGAAAATCTCGAAATAGGGCTGTTTCCACGCATGTTCTTGAAAAGGATCACTTCACGAGTGCTTGTTCATCTTCTCTCCTGCGGGAGACAAATCGAAGAAATTAGGTTAAGAATCAAAGCCTTTAAGGAGTTGGAAAGGTGAAAGGGTGGAAAACCAGAAAGATAGCCCATGCGGCATCCACAGAAACGGATTTCTCACAATCCACAAGGTCTTACTTGAAAAAAACTAGAAGAGGCGAGTTGTCTTAAGAGCAATTGCCGTAGAATCAGACTGCCCAGTGTCCAAGATGCCGGGGTCTCCCTTGATAGAAAGAACCAAAAGAAGCTGCTGATACAGCTTCTGAGTTAGGGTGGGTAGGTGACTCAATCGTCCAGTGGGAAGCTTCCGTGGAAGAAGGGAAGCAGCCGAGCTAGAACCAGAACAATTCACATTTATTTGACTGAAGATGCGGCTATCAAACCTGCGATGTCAGGGTCGTCACTTAGGGTTCATGGATGATTTGACCTGAACAGGCCAATTCCTCACCTTTTGGTTTTAAGAACAGAGTGTCTGTGAGAAAGTGTGAAGAGGAGTGCTGATCCCCGGCCTTTTCTATTTGTTGTATCGAAATGAAAGAAGAGTCAAGCAAGGATCGACGTAGTTGAGAAGTCAGTTGTACATCAACCAAAGCCAGCCATTGATTCCCCTTCCTGCGCTTAGGAGTACCAACCCAGAGATACAAAGCTCTTTATACATCTGCCTTTGTTTGACCTATCCATTGCTCTTTCACCCGTGGAAAGAGTCTCTCAGGGAGCTGCTTATGCTTCCTTCATAGGTTGCTGAAGAGTTCTTGCCCACGGATCGCACTAAAGAGATCCGTTTTCTATCCCGAATGTACAAAATGCCACCCTCTCACTTGATTTGATTAGATAGTTGACTCCCGATTGAAGCTGTCATCACTAAGCTAGCCCTATACAGGAGAATAGCGAACTTATTTCCTACCTTGAAACGTATGGGAAGAAGCCCTCCCACTCTCTTCTCTTGACCGGCTTGTTGCTTTGAGCGATGAGTAAGCTGCTTCAGTTAGATGCACGTCATGCTTTGGATCGGGGCGGTGGGAGTTTTTCATTCCTAGTTAGGGCTTTGAAGTAGCCTTTCCACCGGTGACTTAGGTTGGAAACGACTATTGATCGTGGAACTGGGGCAACAAGAGAGTAAGCGCAGTCTTCCCATGGAATTCCAGAAACTAATGAATAGCCTGTTGATTCCACTAGGAACATGGATTATAGGTCTACTGGTTCGGCCCTCCAGGAAGTAAGCGAAAGCTCTGCACAAGGAAAGGAAGAAGTGAAAATGCCTCTAAGATCACTGGTTTGGGTTGTATTGCTCCTGTTCTGTACCGATGAAAAATGCTTTTCACATGCAGTTGCAACTTGTAGCTTCTTCCCTGTTTAGGAAGTAGACAGATCTCTGGATTGTTGCATACTTTTCCTCCTATGGCTTGTTGCTTGAATTCCGCTCGAAGGAAGGATTGCCCCTCTCCCCGATCGAGATCATAACTAGCTCCCTATCACAATTCCGAAAAGTCTCACATATTGTCAACTGGCATTGGAGCAACGGATGGCGGTGCAACTAGCGCTTTGCTACTAATGCTACTACATACAATGGGTTCCGCAATCCGTAGTGCTGCTAGCTATGGCTCTTCCGATTTGGAACGACTTTAGGCCTGAGAAAAAGAATACGGGACAATCAGACTCGCTATATAGCTCTTCACTTGAGGGATGAGATTCCAGTGCTAGGCACTCCCTGCATACAGGAAGTTCACTCCTGCCAATGACAACACCTGACTTTTTGTCTTTCTTTCTCACTCTAGAATTTTCGGAATAGTGGTTCATCAGAACTTTATAGAGACAAAGTCAAGCAATCACTCTTCTCTTGTACCAGATTTATGAAATTAGTAGGAACGGGGTCAGTCTCGCACCCTGCAAAGGCTGCTCTCATAGACTTCCCGATCCATAGAACCAACTTACCCCTAAAAACCATTTTATTCAAACCAAAGAGAGAACAAATAATCTCAAACCACATTCCCCTTTCTTTCTTTTTTTACTATATGAAATCCACACTTTGACACCTAAGATTCCGTAACGAGTAGATACTTCCGCAGAAGCATAATCTCATCGTACTACGGTAGCCACTCATTCCCATTCTACACAGAATGAGGGGGAAAATGGTCGGATTCGAGCAATACACAGTACCACACCTTTGCCCTTTAAGCGATTCCTCACTATACCGTCCAACCTTCACTGATCACCTAAAATTAGCCCCAATCGGCAACTTGTTGCACTGTTCATATGTCTTTCGTGCCTTGCGGGCAGGGGACTTGCTCTCTTTCTCAGCTGGTTGAAAGTGGAATAGCCAACCTTGGCCCGTTCTACTTTTCATTTCCCTCAGGTTCGGTCGAGTGTGCTATCTTCTTGAACCCTGGTCTTATTCCCATGAAAGAGCTTGATCTCATGGGCTTGAAATCAACTACGCCTCTTCGTTCAAAAGCCAGAAGTAGCCTTTCAGCACCTTCCTTGAGGGTGAAACTCTTTCTTTACTCGCGTCAACAGGCCTTCCGCCTTGTTCAGTTCACAAGCCTTCTTAAGACTGCTTTACTGTTGGAGGGGGATAAGTCACGAGTTGGCTACTGGAAAACGTACTTGACCAATGAGAGAAATCCTAGTCTCAAGTCCGGACCATACGAGGGGTACGCGTACGGGCTTCACCTCATTTTGATAGACTCGTATCCGAGAATTCAGTCTACTCCAGTTGTAATCTAAACAAACCACCTATCCGCTCTCTCAAAGCAGAAAGAGAAAGAAGTGAAATACGTCTGACCTGACCTACGGTGACCTCTAAAAAGACGCTACCCGCAATAACTTGACCCCATCTTATAGGCATATTTAGGGAGTAGCCCTTTCTGTTCATTCCTGCTATCAACATCTCACTCCCCTCTTGGCACAACCCTTATATGACTTATATAAGTAAAAAAGAGTTTCGGGCTTTTGCCGAAGCTCGTCAAGCCATCAATCAAGCGCACTCAAAGCATTAGTGAGAACCTCCTTTCTTTGGTTCCAGCAGTTCCATTTCAACCATCGGGAAATAAGCGGGATAGAAAGGGCTATTATCCCAGCCTACTGCTAAGTCTTCTCGAAGATGAAACTAGGCCTACCTATTAGGTAATAGAGCCCCTTCTCCTGGGTTTGCTTCCTTCTTTCTTCCCCGCCCTTATTAATAGTAGGCATTGGTAAATCCGTCCCACATCGAGTTATCGGCCAATCGGTAATGCTATCTTCGCCCTACCTCAAGGTTACTAGGCCTGCCCTTAGGTCCATTCCCTTGTTTCCAGCTCGGTTCATCCTATTACCCTCTCCTGTAAAGGGCCTCTTCTGAAGCTCAGTCTGCTCCGGACGATACAAGAGAGGCATTCCCATCTGATTCAACTTACTCCAATCGGCTTTGACTACTTTGAATTCACCTAGGCGATGTCCTTTTACCGACTTGCCATTCCCGGAAAGAAAAGAGATTCCCTTCCGATGCGTACTAGGGTCGGGTATAGTCTCAGGTAGTGGAGCTCGGTGAAAAGGAAGTCTGGAAGGCTAAGAAGGCAAGAACGGAAAAGGAAGATGCCCATCTCGTCTTCATCCTATAGTCCAAGAAAGAGTGTAAGTAATAAGAAGAGCGCTTAGGATCACACTAGTCCTGGCTGGCCTAGTAGTTCGGCTTCATGCCGTACGTAAGCCTACTTGAAGTACCTAGCACTTCTACCCCGAGAGGTCAGATTCAATGATTTGACTCCCCCGGAACAGCAACTTCAAGAGTTCACTTCCCGAGCTCACTGCCTCACACCACTAGCATTGAAGAAGTAGTGAAGTAGTGCTTTGCTAAAGAGAATGTCAAACCTGCAAAGATTCGAGCAAAGAGTCTCTTCAGAGCGCCTTTCATGTGCACCGCTTAGTGATGAAATTGCATAAGAGAAGAAAAGAGAAGATTATGAAATATCATAAGAGAAGAAAGAAAAGTAGAAAAGGCGAGTTGAGACCTGCTCTGATCCCCGTTTAAATCGAGTTCTCGGTCTCACCTAGCGTAAAAGAGAATCGAATCCCTTGAGTTAGGAGAGGAATCAGAAATGAAACCTTTGGCGAGATTCTTCCCCACACCCGTTCGGTAGTCTACTTCGGTTACAACACTATTTCCCCTCCGATCCGCTTTGCTTGCTTCCCCCTTCCTCGGGAAATACCTTGATTAAGAGTTAAAGGAATAAGAATTAGTGAATCGGCTTTCTTTGTCTACGAATAGGCTGCCCAAAATAAAAAGAAATAGGGTCTTCCGGTCGAGCCAGCTTTCCTTTTCTAACCACCTCTTTCAAGGGCTTTAGCAATTGCGCGAAAGAATAGAGAGGGAAAGAGGATGGCAGTAGCTCCGGCGCTATCCCATTAGCAGCCGGTAGCCGAGTCCGAGTCTTCATTTTCACTTCTTTATGATGAGAGAATCTGTGAACGAAGTTGAATCCTTTCTATAACTAGAAGTGATTCTTCAAGTCGTGCCAGACCACTTCTTCCAATTGGTTTGGTTTGACTCTGCGCCTTGCGAGAGCTCTAAGTAAGGTCCTTAGGGGCATCTCATCCAGAGGGGCTCCTGATTCGAGGTTTCTTTGTGGCATCGCCTGTCCTTTCTATAGAAAGAAAGAGAACCTAATTGTCGACACCTTTATCGCCTCGTTCAGTAGGCCGGTATGCCTTAAAAGATGGTTCGGGCACAACTACTGGAACCTTACCCTCAGGTAGGAGTGTTGGTTCACAACTCCTACGTATCAACGATTCCTTATGCGCAATAAGATTGTAAATGAGTATGTCACGACTTAACAACCAGAACGGCTACTTAAGATAGGACATTTCCCCCAGCGCACGAAAAAAAGGGAGATTCCATCGTGATTCTCCGGTTCAATGATAGCCTTCTTCTCGAGAAAGTTTCAAATGCCCAGCAAAACTCCACTTTCGACCTCTTCCATTGGTTGAGACTATGAAAAAAAAGTTTATGGTGTACAAGCTGATATCTTTTCTTTCTCAAAAAGAAAAAAAGGTGGGCAAGAAGAATGGAGAGATTTGTTCTACAAATGGTCTATCTATTTAGGTAGGAGGGCTAATGCCAAAAAGAGAAAGGAAAGGTATAAAATAAAACAGCGGGGAACGAAGGAACTGACTGATTCAATGATTTCGGAGTTCAATCACCCGACTCAATAGGAAGAAGAGGAGTCGGAGCTAGTTTTTTATTTATCAAAGAAAGAGTGCCAGTGGACCGGAAGAAGAAGCTTGGATAGCAGACCTGGCTTTTTCCGGATCGGTAGCAGTGTGAGTTTTTTACCTCAGAAGAGGATCGCATGGAAAGGTTCTTTCGTCAAATTCACCTCTCCCTCTCTCTTTGCCTGCTGTCTATCCACTATCAAGCTTGCCTGCCCGAATTAATATCTCCTTCGTCTAGCATCAATATGTTCTGTTGGATGGGTTCTTGTCCTACTTCTTTCGCTTTACGCTTTAGGAGATCGAACCACGTAACTAAACTTGTTCTTTCTATTCTAAAGGAAGACTCTTTAAGCTAAGGGCCTCCGTACCACCTACTCACAAACAAGAAAGGGGATGAGCGTCCTCTGATCTAAGTACGAGCTCCTCTTTGCTTTCTGGCAATGATCCCGTTTAACCCTGATTGCTTAATACAGTCATGTTGGATCTCCTATTCGTACAGCTACCCGGAAGAGAAAGACGGATTGCGACAGCTCAACCAGATGAGACATCTCTTATTTACAGAACTGTGCCAACGCCTATATTGTTGGTATATTTGATTTACCAGTTCCGGGAAGAGATATTGATTGAATAGAAAGAATGAAACCAGTACCAGCTTATCGCCAATCGTGCTTCCTACTAACTCCGAAAACCCTAGCCGGGGATATTGATTTAGCCCCACCTGCACCCGCAACTGCTGCCTCTACTCCGGATCCTCCTACTTCTCTTCTTGTGCCGACTTCGCCAGCCTCACTCGAGATCTTGCGTGAGATCAGAAAGCTAGGTACTCCCTCAAGCGTGGCACTAGGATCTTCCACTGTAGGGTGACCTTCCGCGCTGGCTAAACAGGTTTGTATCCCTATCTTTAGTTTATTAGCCCGATTAGTCGACCAATTTCTCTACCCCGCCTATTCCTAGCTTAGCCTATCTTATAATCCGTTCAGTCTGATGCGCCCCCCTCTTCTAAGATAAGAAGCTCGTCTGCGCCCCCCTTTAGATAATATAGAGAGGGGTGAGCGTTCTTACTATTCTTTGTTTGAGCCTCTGGTATCTCGTATTTTAAGCGAAAAAGAACGGGCTAGGCAGATGACCGTAGCTTCCACTATATATGCTATTTCTTCTATCCCTTTCTATGACCATTTCTGTGTACTAAAACCTTAACTCAACTCGATGATGAAGCGGAAACCGGTCCATGATTGGACCGGGTGATTCCAATGTCAAACAGGATCAGCGAGATGAGACTGTCGATCTCAAGTCTGCAGACTTGTGACGCTCTTTGAGATCCTATTCGATCAAGTGTGTGAATTCATGTCTAGCGTCTTTCATGCTCTCGGAGACCTTTTAATCAATCATTTGTTACCTCTCGGATACTCTTACCTCTTTGCCCTTGTTCGTCCTATCACATAGTGGTGTGCCAAAAGAATGAATTCAGGTCACTGCTTTCGCTGGTACTAGGCGATGATGTGATAATAGCTGATGAAGCTGTAGCTAAGGTATACGAATAAGCCCTTTCTGACTTGGGATCAGTAGACAAAAGTAAAAAGTGAGGGCCAAACGATTCTGAGTTCGGGGAATGTCTACTCCTTGTGGTCCCCTGTTGAAGTGAGAATCAAGGGACGAGGCGGTTTCTGCATATCAGATGACTGATAACTTGACCCCTATTGTTGAGACTCATTGGAGGATCGGGTCTACTGACCTAGAGTTGGTTATCTGTGGGCTCCACATCATGATGATATGGTAGATAAGGGATTGTATCCCACCATATGGATTTGGATGTGTACGTGTCCTTGCTTTTTGGGCTATAGCTAAATGAAGGTGTCGATGGCACTGATTACTTAGTTCTGGCGTGGGCACAACCACGGTCAGGAAGAAGGCTACAGTGAGTTTGATAGTCAATGTCAGGCTCAACGAGCCAACTCGAAATCGAAGGTCAAAAGATAGACCTCCACCGTGACTCTCCTGGGCTGCCACTGGGAGGGGACCCGGAAACTTCTTTGCTCGATTCCAAAGTTATGGTCCCAGCCGAGCTCCGAAGTCGTGCATTTTTCCCCAATAGAGGACAGAGACCCTCTTTCTCGCGATCGGGCATTTGCTCCCGAATAGAGTACTGGTGCAAATGTTTTCCTCTCCTACAGGAGTGAGTTCTGGATCGAGAGACCGAGGTTCCGCCAGGCATAAATGCATAAATAGAGTGAGTTCTCGGGCTTGGTTCTTGCTCTGGATTGCCTACCAAAGAAAGAAATGGGGACATCATAGGAAGGACCAGGCCTTTCTTTCTATTGTGCCTATCTATTAGTTATTAAGTCCTTTCCTCTCTTCTCGCCCGACGAAGGGCATCCCGCAATCCCGATTGTCTGACTGACAAGGAGGTAATCCAGGTAAAAATAAGTAATGCCAAAAAAAACATTATCCCGAAAGTCATTCTTTCTTTGATCCCCTGCTTGGTTCTTGCTTTGGCTTCCCTACCAATCTGAGTAAATAATTCTCGAAGCCTCTCTCTCCCGACATTGATGTAAGCGCTGATATCCCGATCTGCCTTACCGGGCTTTCCTATTCTCTATCGAAATCAAGAGGGGAGGAAGCTGACTCACTTGAAGAAGGAATTAGCCATCTTGTTTTGTTGTTTGGGGTAGAGCTCAGACTTTTAACCCTTCTTATTGGACTGAAGGTTGGGCGTAGATCGCTAGGCCAGATAAGATAAGAATAGATTCCATGCCCTCAATATGGTAGTTCTTTTCTTGCGTTGCGCGTCCCTCCATTCAAGAGGAATGATCTAAAGGCCGCCCTCTCCCCTATGATCCCTGGAGGTAGACCGGTGCCGCTTTTCCTGCATAAAGTCGGGAATAGCATCTCCCTCCTTCGGGAGTGAAGTATGTAAGCCTCCATTCGGTCGCCATTTGTTGATGTCTTTGACGTCTTTTTAATTAATAAAGAGTGATTTAAGCAATCCACATAGGCAGGGGTAGTCGCAATTACGGTTCCAGTTCCTATAGGTGTTCCGACAAGAAGACAAGAACTAGAGCTTCTAGGGGTTATATAGATACAAAGGCGTAGGTCGCTAGAGAGGGGTCAGTGAAAGGAGAGAAGCTAATGGCATCCCTTCCTGTTTTATAGCTTGTGAAAGCGTCTGACCGGTTGAACCAATTTAAGTTGACCCAAAGGTCGCAGGAGCAAAGGTGGGAAAGGCAAGAGCCAAAGCAATGGTTGATGTTTCTCCAGTTGATGGACCGGTTTCAGATTCTCCGGTTGTAAAATAAGTAGTTCGAGAGCAAGAAGCACCCGAGCTAGTTGGGGGTCGAGCATAGGTGTTTTCCTCAGTAGCTGGAGGCGGAGTTAAGCATTTATGCACTCAACCTGCAGTCGTCGAACGATTATGAATACGTCGAAACACCAGCTAAATAGCCAATAGCCGGGCTTGTCCAGATTGGTTGGCACATCGGGTGAGATAGAGAGAGATATTCGTTAGTTCAAATTGCAGCATACCTATACCTATTCTGCTTCGCTTCCCTTTCTTTACTACTATAAAGGGCCGGGTCGTTAGAACGTCTCGAATTCCGACTAGATCGTTCAGATTCATCAATAGCTCTAGTTACTTCCTTCTCTCGCGTTTCTCTTTTTCCGTGTTCCTCTACCCTTGGGATGATTGAGCGGGGCTTACGTTTTTCAGCTGCATTGCTCGCCTGCCGCTTCTTATTGGACCTGGAGAGGGGATCGGGGTCGTTTATAGATTTTAGACCAGTACTCACTTGAGGAAGACTTTCAAGACAGGTTTATCGGATCAGGATCGAACACTACCAACCTATTCAGGGAAAGAATCGGTTATGTAATAAATAGGTTGAGACTCTGAACAATAAACAAAACACATATTCAATACCAACCTTGTACACAATCAGTTGTGGAGCTCCTACTCTGGCTAGTCCTATTTACCTCGCCTCGTAGGGAGAGCTCTTATTCGACATAGACTAATACGTCCTCTTTTCCTTGTTTCGTCGTTGAATGGCTTCGACCTGGCTTTCTTACCAGCGACTGGCTTTCCTGCTTGCTTGTGGACATACCGGCTTCTTCCACTAAAGGAGATAGCCGTACGAGAATAGGCCTAGATAATACCCTAACTCTTAAGAGATTGCGCTCATGTCCAACTAGAAAAGCTCCGTTCCTCTCACATTACGTGTAAGGAGTCATCATACTTTAGAAAGAAAGATGGATCTCCCACTAATAAGGCGAGTGCCTCCCATTCCATCTCATCTATTGATTCGGGAAAGGGTCTAAGCTGCCCACGAATCCACTCTTCGATTTCACAAAGATAGATTGCATTCTAACCAATAATCTTTCTCAAGCTGAGGTTCTAGAGGAGAAAGACATAAAAGAATGTATTCTATTGTAGCTCTCTTCTTTGTTGCTGTTCCTCTTGCTAAATATAGAATAGCTTGGAAAACTTAGAAGAAGTAGTTGCGTAGCCCGTAAGGGGCCATCTCCCTCCTGCATGTACCTCTTTCATCAACTGGTTATCTTCTTCAATAAGTCTAAAAGGGGCTTTGCTTCCCCTAGGTTGTTTCGGGATGCTTAAACGCAATCTCCTAAGGCATAAGAGATAGTAAGGCAATCCGTCCACGAATAGCGATTCCTAGTCTGAAAGCTAGGAGAGAAGAATAGGGGCAACCGATGTTGCATCCGCTGCAGTTCTTCCCTTTCGTCAAGGATGCTTGCTTCTCCTTTCTCCTATAGACGTGCATACTTAACGAGCTAATAGAATAAAACCCTTCTTTTAGGACTGCCCATTTACTAGGCTATGGAACTGTCTTCTCTGGTAGCTTGCCCGCCCCTCCATTCCTGACTAAGTAAGGAATGAGATAAGGGCTGACCTATCCAATATGAGCTAGGTTCCTTGTAGTTTGAATTCCTATCTGACAGGAAGCTCTGCAGCGGCAAGAGCAGCGGCAACTGCATCGGCTCCACTCTTTCCTTCCTAGTTAGTAGTTATGGATCGAGAGACCAATGTCGCTCTTCCTGGCTAAAGGCCTAAATGAAGGCATAAATAAAGGCACTATTCCCATGTAATGATGGGATAGAAGAGTCAGGTCTTCTCCTAGAGCGATTGAGAGTGGATTTCCTGGTTCTTCCTCTTGATTGCCGAGACCTAGGTTTAAGAATTCCTTTCCTTCTATTGTGCGTGCCTATCTATTAGTATTAGTAAGTAGTTTCCCGGTTCCTAGATCACGGGTAAGGATATTCATTTTGAGTTGCTTCTGTGCGGTGAATCCTGAATATCTAACAGAGCAGAACCTCTTCTTGCGATGTGGAGACTGAGCAGCATCTTAGGTCTGATGAGAGCCTGATCTACTCTACGACAACCCTGATTGTTGTATTCTCGGTCCCCTACCTTGACTATTATTAGTAAAGCCCTTAAAGCCCTCTCCTTGGGATCCCCATCTGTGTAACATAAGCCTTATTGCGCGCTGATATATTTCGCTTTCTCCTAGTGCTTCCACCCGCGGTTCTTCGTTCCTCAGCTCGATGACTTTTATTGCTTTTATCTCGACACACTGCCCCAGCTTTGGCTTGTAGGCTTGTTAGCTTCGCAACCTCTGCTCTGGAAGCTGCTTATGCCTATGTCACCGGGATAGGAATATTAATAAGGCTATGTGCGAACGACTCTTTCTCGTAGATCACTCCCGGATGTAACCCTTCTGCGGTCTCGTAGCGTAGCCCATCCTTATGCTATCCATAAGCCTTCTCGTTGACAACCACATAGGGATAGGAAGATGTTGAACGAATAACGAGTTCAGTCAAGCAGGATGTTAAAACAGAACTTGCTCGACCACAGCACAGGGAAAGGTATTCACTTCTTTTATAGTCCTCTTCGCCCTCTATACGATAACTCCTATTCCTACGAGGAAGCAGGAGCCATTAGGGTAAAGCGAGCACTTAGTATTGGGCCCTGTTGAGTTGCCGCCTTCCAACAAAACAGGAATATTTTGAGCATCAGAAGGTTCCTTTTTACTTTTTGAAACTTGTACTCATTGCTTTCAGAATGTTTTTATTTTCATTTTAGGGGGATACCTAGCCTAGCATTGTGTATGACCAAATAGATCAAGAGGTTAGCCCTTCCCTTGAATAGAATTTCGACATCGAGCTCGACGAGGAGACGACATTGAAATTGAAGTTCCCAAGAAAGGACATGGTGGAACGTCATGAGAACGGTCCAAAACCCAACTTAGAAGAATCCCTAACAGTCAACATTGGCTCAGAAGAAGTGGGCAAAGAAGTAAAAATCGGCACGTCCTTGTCAAACAACCATAAAAAGGACAGAATTCCGCTCCTCAAAGAATTTCCAGACGTCTTTGCATGGTCGTATAAGGACATGCCTAGTCTGTTGTTGAGCACCAGCTCCCACTAAAACCAGAATGCAAGCCTGTCAAACAGAAGCTCAGGAGAATGAAGCCTCAATGGTTGTTAAAAATCAGAGAGGAAGTGATGAAGCAATTTGAAGCCCTCAGGGTGGCTACCTACCCGGAATGGATAGCAAATATTGTCCCAGTTCCGAAGAAGGATGGAAGAGTCAGAATGTGTGTCGACTATCGTGACTTGAACAGAGCAAGCCCTAAAGATTACTTCCCTCTTCTTCACATTGACATTTTTTTTAGTCGACAACGCTGCCGGAAATGGGATGTTCTCTTTCATGGATGGCTTCTCGGGATACAATCAGATCAAGATGGCGAAGCAGGACCAAGAAAAGACTTCTTTCATCACTCAATAGGGAACTTTCTGTTACAAAGTTCTGCCCTTCGGCCTCTGCAGGGGCAACCCATCAAAGAGCCATGACAGCCATCTATCTTCCATGATCTTATGGGAGACATCGTTGAAGATGACGTTGATGACATCCTTGTCAAATCAAAGACTGCAAGTCAGCATATTCAACACCTGGAGAAGATCGCTCTGCGATTATTGCAGCATCAGCTGCCCCTCAGAAGTGTGTGTTTGGAGTATCATCAGGCAAGCTCCTAGGGTTTCTCGTTAGGGTATCGAGCCGGTCAAGATACGCGCCATCATCAACATGCCACCACCGCGCAATATCAAGGAGCTACGAAGCCTACTCGGACAACTACTGCCCCTTTTTCATATCCAAAGCAAGTACCAGGTGTGAATTTATGAACCAACTACTCGATTAGTGGCCATTTCGAATGGACCGATAAGTGTCAAGAGGACTTCAGGAAACTGAAGATGTACCTCAGAGAGACCGGTTCCGGTATCAGTAGCTCAAACGAGCATTCAAGGGGAAGGAGAGCCTTATCGAATCAAAGTCAGCCGATCATCCCCGTTTCATTCCAGTTCCCAGTACTGTCGTCAAAAGAGTCAAAAAAAGGGAAAGGGTCGAGAGCAAGCTTCCTATGACCCCTTTCCTGATGGTCTAGCTTCTGCTTTCTCTGTCTCCGATAAGCTTTCGTTTGACTGCCCCTAAACAGGACGAGCTTTTCAGCCCTTCAGACAGAGAGGGATCCCGAATCATATACCGATAGGGAAGAGAGCGGATTCGGTCTTTAGTTTCCGATCGTCAGTCCAGCGTTGATTGATCTGACTGGAAAGGTGAATCCGACCGGGCTTTCATCTCGAATAAGGATAGAAGTGCAGCCATGGGCAAGTCTATCGGTCCGTAGGGGCACTCGTACATCGATCGAAGAGTGGTGTCCGAAGTTTTAACCAGATCAGGAAGGTCTAAGCACAAAAAGTCAATGATTCATTAGCTTCACAAGAAGTGGACGGAGGCGGCACAGAAATCGTTTGATGCCTTGAAGAAGACAGAAGTCGTGCGACAACAAAGATTGATCCCCATACTGATCCTGATCCAGTGGGAAAGCTTCCCAGAGAAGTGACTCCTATAACTACTCTAACGTAACCCCTCATGAACGAATCAAATTCTTTGACTTAGAAAGTAGCATGCATTCCATAAATCAAATCCCCGGGAACTCCATTCGAAGAGGGCCTTCACTCTACCTCCCTCTCGACCTCAGAGCTATCGACCCCAAAACGGAATGGATTTGAAAGAGCAGAATAAGGTAGCTAGAGTTCGGCTGGGGTGGGGACTAAGCAAACAAAGTCCTTAGATAAGAACTCACCTCCACGATCTGACCGACGTACTTTAAGTTTACAGCCTGTAAAACGTTCTTGCTCTATCATAAAATGCTTCAAGTTTGCTAAAGGTTCATCTTTTTTAGACTTCCGCATAGAAAGCCCAGTTCCAAAGGCCTTGATGCTCGTCACTTGGATTCTTTTGGAAGAGGGGTACGGTCTTGCTTGCCTAGCATACACCCTTCGCACGTTGAGGAGTGCGGTGATAAATGAGGTAGACCCCTAACCAAGTCTGTCTTACTTAACTTCACTAAGCTGTTGAAGTTAAGATGACCCAATCCAATCTGTAATGCCAAAAAAGATTAGGCTCCGTACCTATTTGATTTGCCTGAGCCTCAATAGACTTTCGCTCGAAGATGTATATTCCTTCATCTTTGAATCCTCTGGCTATAGTCTCATAGTTCATTGCCCTGTCCTTAATCCGGCATTTCTTCGAACTCAACCTTGAGTCCCCTTTTTGAAACAATATTTTAGGCCGCTAACCTGTGGCGGAAGATTCCGAACAGCACACTGAACCACTTCTCCCTCTCTTTGATTTTATTTAACTCACTGTCAGTTCCTAAAGTATAGTGCAGCGAGGTAGCTCCTAGCTAGAGTGACTCGCGTAAGGTATTTCTTACTGTAGTTCCTTTCTTGAAGGTAATACCACGCAAGGACAGATAAGATGAGGTTGCTCTTCTTTGTTATTTGCATTCGGATGGCACTATGGGAGGTTGGGGAACAAGCTAAACCTGAGGTTTTTATTACTAAGCCAATATGGATGCTAGCGAAGAGCGGATAAGAAATCTCTCTTAGGTTTATCCCATTTACTTCCTTCCCTCACTTTCAGTTCTCCAAGGCTTCAAGATAGATAAGCAAGGAAAGGGGATGGAAGCTAGGAGAAGATAGCTGTCTTTCCTGTAGTATGTTTAAGAATTCCTTCCTGTATCTCTTCTAGTGGCATAAGGACGTTTAGGCTTAGCTTCTTTTCTTGCATGATCTACGACCAACCATAGGAGGAAAGGAGAGCAGCCTTACTTCTGACATTACAGGCAGGACTAACTAACTATATAAGACAGCTTTCATATTCAAGATTAGCTACCGAGAACAAGGGTTTTCTTACTATATCTGATAGATGTAACTGCCCTTTAGACGGAAGATATATATATAGGGAGCCTCTAGCCCAGAGAACCTTTTAAGAAAGATATCGATTAACTGATTGTGGCATAACTACAGTAATAGGGGCAAGGTTGGTCGTAGATCAGGTTCGGAACCTTTGTCGTAGATAAGGTGGTCGTAGGTCAGGAATGGAATCGATGACTCTTGCTTCTATAAAGAAAACTCTTTCCACTTCAATCGTGGAAAGTGGGAAAGCATGGATGGCGTCAAAGCGAGAATGATAGGAAGTTTGCTTAAATGGCATGGTTTGGGCTCTGAAACCAATGTTAGAGAGAGCACTAAGGTGGATTCCCTAGGCCCAGAACTCCTGTTTTTCATTAGTGAACATGGCCTGAGAATTGATCTCTTGAGAAAGTAGCCCAACTAGGACTTCCAAGATTCTAATTAAAGCCTTTTGGCTCTGGGGACTCGGATCAGCTAAGCTAATCCAACCTCTCTAATGTCGGAACCTCGTCTGGTAGTGGTCTACTTGACTGTATCGGGAAAGCGTCCGCTATTTCACAGGTCTTGGTATCGGGATTGCGACCGCTAACATTCCATGCTGTGGCAATGAAACCATTCATAAGTGCAGTCCCCTCATTCTTTTGATGGATGCATCTGTAAAGGCTAATGTCACTTTTTGTGCGAATTGCTTGTTTGCAAGAAATCTGCTGTTGATGTGGATACTGTCGCGTTATCGATCTCTTTTAACCGAGGTGAGGTTTTCAACTCAGATAATCACTGGTCTGAAGGAGGCTCTCAAGCAGCGGGTCAAGCCTGACAGCAAAGATGGTTGTAGAAGTTCTTGCCTGCGTGTGCTTATGAATTAGGATGAAGCTACAAGCCTTCGCCTGAACGTAGCTGGGTTGGCAGATGCCCTTCTACCTTCTTCACTGGCAGAAACCGAAGAAGGCTTATTGCTTGGGTCAAATCCCTATACATTCTTACTAGACCTTCTGACACTCATTGGCAACACGTATTTCTTTCTATTTATATAACCAAACTGTCCTTTCTCCTTCTCTCTCCCTTCGTAGTTGAGAGATCAAAAACATCCTTTTTTCTTCACTTTATGAATCCAATTAAAGTGCAATGGGCTTGGTCTTCAGTCTACCTTAGTACATAATATAAAGAAAATTTCTTCTCTGACACAATGCCCTTTCTTAATAAAGAAAAGGAAATTCAAGAAAGATATAGAAAGCAAAGAAGCTTCCCTTGAATGATATGCCTGAAGCAAGGACTGTAAATAGCCCCGCAGGGTTTTATCAAAAAGAAAGTTTTCACTTCCGCTAGAGTCAAGTGATTTTGAATCAAGGAATGTAACTACGGGAAGTTCTTTCTTTTTATATATTGTTATTCCTTGTTTCGGTATGTTATTCCTAGGACGGTTCTAAGACCTTTTAAGGCATGTGAAAGAAATCGAATAGCCAAAACGAGCCACGTCCGCTTGTTCTTGCCATCCCTTAGCGAGCTTGAAAGTGAAAAGTCGAGTCAAGAAGGTAGTCAGTTCTTTCTCTTCTTTCTTTCCTGTAAAGTATTGCAAGTCCTGCTTTGAGTTCTGAGTTAGTAGTTCCTTCTTTTCCGGACTGTAAATAGTAGGGCGAGGGCGGATTGTTCATATCAACAAGTCGGTGAGTTCGGGTTACTTAGCGAGTTAGCTTGGGAAAGTTCTTTCTCTTCTTTCTTGTCGCCCAGAACTAGAAGCTATGATCGGGATAGCGGACCAAGGTTGAAGTGACTACTGTTTTTTCTGGTTGGATGCTTTCTCACATCTTTGTCCAGTCACCTTGGCAGACGAATGATCCAGATAAGGTATCAATTTGAGCACATCAGCCTTTACTTTATCCTAGACCAACCTTCTGGTCTGAATCATAGAATTCTGATGACCAGGCCACTTGTCGAACTCATGGTTAGGGTTCCCATCCCATCGACCTAACTCAGTGAGTCATGGTACCTAACCTACCTAACTCATCTATTCTGGGAGCATGGTACCCATCTCTCACCTACTTATCTACCCTAGCTCCAGTTCAGGTCATATCTTAATTACTGGTTGAGAGGCCTCCACTCACCTATGATTGAAGGTGCTCGACCAACCTACCTAAGCAGCGATTCAAGCCTCCCTACGCTCCACCTCCTAGTGATGCCCCCCGGCCTACCTTTAGCAGTGATTCTCAGTCTTTCCTAGGACAGTAGCTCTACGGGCCTTCTCCTCTAAAACCAGTAGCAAGCTAGTGACTTTAGAACCAGTCAAAAGCTAGTTACTATAGAACCAGTAGCAAGCCAGTAAGCAAGTAGAAAGCCGGTAAATAAATAATGACTTGTAATAAGAATACTTCGTTGAGAGATGATTCTCCATTAATCTTTTCTTTTGGTTAGGTGATTCCACCAGCTTTTTCCTTTCCAGATCGAGATCCATATTTTGGTTTTAGAAAGCGAGATCCTGTTCGAGATCGATAGCTTGCCTATATTAAATTAATAAGGAAAGACCAGCAAGCAGCTAAGATAGCAACACCAGCATCAGCAGTAGTCTATCCAGCAGCATCCGTCGGTTAAGCAGTAGATTAAGCAAGTGATTTAGTTGTTTATGGGTCCCTGGTGATGCACCTGTAGTTATTGAAGGAGTTGACTGAGCAAAGGCATCAGAGTAAGCGTCAGTTTCTGTCATTTCCACTTGGACCTTCGCTAGCTAAGCTACACACCAAGGGATATAGGAACGGAGCTTATTCCAGATCGTGAAGAGCCAGACGTTCTTCAAGGGGAAGGACACCATGAGGAGACCTCAAGTCAAGCCAAGGAGTCAGAACAAGGGAAGTTAATGAAGATAGCAGGGAAGCTAAAACCAAGACAAGAAGATCCTGTTGAAAAATGGGCTTCCTCACATACCCTCAAAGAGATGATGGGTAAATAGGGGCAGACCCGAAAAGTAGGATTGATGCTTCAAGAAGGGCATCTACAGCGAATTAAGCCAGTTCCGCAACGGGAAAGGTTTCTAAGAGAGTAAGCAAGCTACCGGAAGCGAAGCTTCTGGCTCCCCCTTTCAATTTACTATTCCTTCTTTTCGTTCTACTTAGGTGGAGCAATCCGAACTCTCGACAGAATATAAAAGAGGACCAAAGGCCTGTGTAGACACCTCAACGAACTCATGTGGACACTCCTCAGCCCGAGGACAATCTCTCAAATACACATGTTGATGTTGACCCGTTTTTCTTTTCTTTGCTGATTCCTCTCAATGAAATTTTCCATGTTGCACTAAGTTACTTACGGATGTATGCATGCGGTCCGGGAACACTTTGGGGTGAACACCCATCCGAACAAGTAGGGTCAATAGTTCAGCATTTAGGCCGTAACATTTAGCAACAAAAAAATATTTAACCCAACAAGTGCTCTCCGAACCAAGCTAGATAGTCTCCTATCACTAGGCTCACCAACCAACCTGGACTTTTTATTCTTATTATTCCTACCGGAAAAAAAAACCATAAGGATTGTTTCCAGCCATGAGCGCCCCTATGACATAAGCGCTCTTGGGTGGGGTGGGCCATCACATCATTCGCCAGGTCTTTGAGTGCCCGTCGTACCACGTGGTTGGTGCACTAGGCTGATCGAGACTAGACTTTTCGGATCTGGCACCTGCGCCCGGCTCGATCTGCCAGCTCTTAGTGGCTCTACG